TCTGCATCTCCCTGACCAAATCCACCCACATTAGGATTACTCGTTAATGGTTGATCCAATTTGATGGATTCACCCTCTGAAACAAGAACTTCTGGTCCCGGAGGGATAATATCAACCACTTCACGTCCATCCGATGGATCTGTTATGGTTATTTCATACCCCCCTTTTTCTTTTCGTATGATTTTACTTACTATGCCCGCCCCTGTAGCATTATAAACTGTATTGTTACTCTTGCTTCCGTCGGGATAAATCTGTCCCCTTCCCCTATTCCCCCCTACGTATATAGGATATTTTAAGAAGTGAACATCTTTCTTAGTAGCGGGGTCGGGGGAAAGAATAGGAAAGGTGATTTCACTATATTTCTGACCGGGGACAGGCCCTATCACAAGAATATTTTGTTTATTAGGGCGATAGCTCTGAAAAGACAAATTGCCTATCTTTTCTTTCATCTCGGGAGAAATACGATCGGGAGGAGCTAATTCAAACCCCTCCGGTAAAATAAGAACAGCCCCCACATTCAAACCCCCTTTCTTACCATTAGCAAGAACTTGTTTCACTTGCTTATCATAAGGAATTCGAACAACTGCTTCAAATACAGTATCAGGGAGTACCGCCTGTGGAACCTCAATATCCACGGGCTTATTAGCTAAATGGCAGTTGGCACATACAATACGCCCAGTCGCTTCTCGTGGATTTTCATAACCCTGCTGCGCAAAAATGGGATATGCACTTGAAATGGATGTCCGAGTTATGATATATATCATGAGTGATACGGAAATAGATCGAGTAATATGTTCCTTTATCCAAGAAAAAGTCTTTCTAGTTTGCATGGTCTAATCATTGATCCGAAAATTTCTACAATAAATTTGGCAGGTCTCTAGTATAGTTCCCTGTCCACGATTCTGCTATTTATTGGAATCATTTTACTAGAATACTATAGTATAAGTATACTATGAAAATAGTATGAAAATCGCCTGTTTTTAATACTTCTGTAGAACTACAAAGTAAGAAACATTCTAATTGGATTAATATCGGCGGATCCTTTATCAATCATTCATTGAATGATAAATAACTACAAGTGACGGAGATACACGATTTAAATAATGAAAAATCCAATATTTAAAAATAGTATCGAGAATAACTGGAAAAGTGGAAACAAGACCAGATATAATTTGATCATTATGACCAAATCCAAAATCTTTGTAGACAGAACCAATCATTAGTTCCCAACCATGGGGTGAATGAAATCCGATACATAAATCGGTTAATAAAAGAATCAAAAAAGCTTTGACTGTATCACTTAAGTTATATAGGAATTCTTGAGTCCAAGAGTTAAGAATAACAAGTTCTTGATTACCTAAAATAGAATAACCGGTTAGAATAACAAAACAGATTAGATTTGTTGAGAAGTGCAAAATCGTATGGATACGATCCTCATTGTGTATCTTGATTAATTGGATCGTTTCTTTGTGGATTTCTATAGGAAGCTTTTGTAGATGTGTCTCCGAGTATTCCTTGATCATTTCTTCCAAGAAGAGGATTTCCTCTAATTCTAGGAACTTTTCTATAAGACTTTTTTCTTGCATATCATTCAAAAAATTTTCGGATTGACCCGTATTCGACCAACTAGTAACCCAAGATTCCATACTTTTAGTAAATGAGAGAGAAATCCACCAGGGCAGAAATACTATAGATGCAAGATACAAAAGAGGAGTGAATGCTTTCTTTTTTGCCATTTTTAACCTGTGAATTTTTAATTAACCCACTTCATTCTTCATTTGTCGACTCTATGTGATCCAATATTTCTTTCAAACCAAACATGAGTTCTAGACAAGGTATCAAACCTATGAATCTATTTTCTTTGTGATTTTGTTTGAATCTAGAAAGAATACAGAAATAGACTAAGACTCCACTTGGAATTCGACTGAAGAAATAATACAAAATTGTGTTTCCAGATATCTCAATTCATCAAATTCCAAACAAAACACGTGTCTCCTTTCGATCAATGAACAAAAGAAGTCCTTTTAGGAATGAATATTGTTGCGATTTGGAGACGTAAAGAACTCTTTTTCTATCAAAATATCCAATATTTCAAAAAAATTCCAAGGAGTTTCCATAGTCAAGACATAGAATAATTGAGAGAAAGATATTGTGATGATCAAAAAATCGATTGACAAAAAGAAAAGAATTTACAAGATATGATTTATCTGCATCTAAAGTATCCCTTAGTTATAGAAAAAAACAAGATTCTTGTATTTTTCCCTCCTGCGGAGAAAGCATTCGCTCGTCAGCCCAATCCCTTTCTCAAAAGACTTCAATTGGTACGCGCAAGAAATAGGCCAATTCCGCGGCTTTTTGTTCAATTTCTCGTGGAGTCAAATTCTCATCAGTACGGGTCAACGGAATAGCCCCCCGGCCTCTGATGTCCATATAAAGGATACGGCGAGCATAAATACCCTCTTTAACTTCTATTCTAACGGATTGAATATCTTTTATACGGAATCGGAGGAATATGCGACGATTTTTTCCAGGAAATCCCCACCGAAAAATACACACCATTCCTTCCTTTCTATCGAATTGATCATAACCACTACCTACATTCCAGGAAATTGTGCACCACAAGTAGGAACTAATAAAGAGACCTGCGATCCCGTAGAAAGACATCACGATCCCTTGTGGAAAAAAAAGGATTTGCTGAGACGGAACAAAAGATATCAAATTTCTACCAAGATAACTGGAAGTTCCAACCAATAAGAATCCTAATGAACCTAAAAAAACGATAAGCGCCCAGCAAAAATTACTTAGTTTTCGAGACCCCGTTATAAGTTCTATCCATATATGTTCTGATCGCCAACTCATACTTGATCCGATTGCATTTTATTGGAATTGAGAGAATACCCCAAATGGTTTTGACTTTACTTTTTTGTTTCCGAATGAACTTTCATCAACTAGCACTAGTTTAATGTGAACTAGCACTAGTTTGATGGGAACCTTTAGGAGTAATTCCTCAAATTGGTTAGATCTAAAATAATAACACACCCTTCCTATGATCCCAATATACATATAGATCCGCCAACTTTACATTTTGGGTATCCAGCAGTCCTGATCTATTTCAAACCAGCTGGAATTCAGTTACCCATAGATCATTTTCTGCAGGCATAAGAGCTTTTTCCTTTATGTTCGTCAGAAATCACATGTTCTACCTTATTTCTCGAAATAAATATATGGGTTATGCTACAAGTCTAAGTTTCAAAAAAACGGATGAGATTGGGTCCCCTCAGATCTAAACAATCTTGTTTTTTTGAACATGAAGAAATAAAGAAGCCATTGCAATTGCCGGAAATACTAGGCCTACTAAAGGCACAAAAATAGAGGGAAATTGGAAAGTTGTCATAAAATGGGTACCTCGGTTTACTATTTGTACCTGTTCTTATTTTTTTTAATATCATATTTATTATTTATACTAATTATAATTAATAATTGTAATTAGTATGAATTCGTAGTTATTATGAATTCATTCAATTTGAAAATTCTTATTACAGATATAAGTATCTAATTGAGTATATAGAATAAGTCCAAGGAATGTAGAACTCAAAAAATGGACTTATTCGTCTATCTACATGAAAGATACATATGATAATCCATTTGATTATTTTTCTTCATTTCTTTGTGTTTTGTTATTGTCTTCGAATTGAATATTAATAGTAGTTTCTTACAAATTATTGAAAGATTCATTAGAATGCGGCACAACCAGGATTTTTAGTGAAAATAGGATTTTCGGGGGCTGAAGAAAGATACAAAACCATATATCTATTTTTTTCTATATTTGAATTTGATTCTATACCTAAGACAAAATTCGTTTTATTTGCCTAATTTCACGATTTGCCTAATTTTACGAAAGGAAGAACTCGTGTTTTTATCTTGTTGATAGAGACTTCTTAATTAGTAATCGGGAATCCAGGTAAAAAAAAGAGTTATCCGCCACTTTTTATTCTTTTTACAATTAGATCTTAGGTCACCAAAGAAAACTTCATTCTTAGTTACTTTGATTCCGATAAGCAAACTACTTGTTTGCTACAAATAAAATAATTGAACCTAGTGTATTGAATTGGAATTCAAGGGAAAGAAGGCGTGGAGCTTAAATAACTCACTCAGAACACTTTTTAAAAGATTACGTGGTACGATTAGGTCAAATAAGCCCTTCTGGAATAAATATTCAGAAGCTTGTGAACCTTCGGGTATCGTTTTATTCAATGTTTGTTCAATTACTCTTTTACCCGCAAATGCAATGTAGGAATTTGGTTCTGCAATAATAATATCTCCCAACATACCAAAACTAGCTGTTACCCCGCCGGTAGTAGGAGATGTAAGGATTGATACATACAATAACTTTTTATTTGATTGGTAATCATATAAGGCAGACGAGATTTTAGCCATTTGCATCAAGCTCAAACTTCCTTCTTGCATGCGCGCCCCCCCCGAAGCGCACACTATAATAAGAGGTATAAATTGATTGGTAGCGTACTCAATCAAACGGGTTATTTTCTCCCCGACTACGGATCCCATACTACCCCCCATAAATTTAAAATCCATAACCCCAATTGCTACGGGAATACCATTTAGTTGACCTACGCCTGTTTGAACAGCCTCGGTTAATCCTATGTTTCTTTGATAAAAATCAATACGATCTTTATAAGTCTCCTCCTCCGAATGAAATCCAATGGGATCCCCCGAGACCATGTCTTCATCCATAGGATCCCAAGTACCGGGGTCGATCAAAACTTCGATTCTTTCTGAACTACTCATTTTCAAATGATATCCACATTGTTCACAAATATTAATTTGTGATTTCAAAAGTTTCTTATAATTTAATCCATAACAATTTTCGCATTGAACCCACAACTGCTTGTATTTTTGAGTTTCATCGAGATCGCTAGCTCTTAGAGTTAAATCACTACTCTTCGCGCGGGTTCGTATACTGGGTTCACTACTAGTTTTAC